GTAACTTCATAGGTCTAAGCCACGGGTTCATTTGATATGTCCTCTTACGTAGCAGAAATTCTGGGAAGAACCAATCTTCCTGATTCGAATCTTCCTCATTCGAATTCGCTCTGGGTGCCTTTAAGATTTCTTCATTCATTCCCATCCAATTAAAAAAGCTTTTTTTGTCTTCTTTGATTTCTGGATTTTCTTTGAGTTCTGGATCTTCTTTGAGTTCTGGATCCTTTTCGATTTCTGGATCCAAGAGCATTTTTGGAACGATATCATAAATAAGACCTCTATTCTCATTCTCAATTATTTCAGAATTCTCATTCTCAATTATTTCAGAATTCTCATTCTCAATTATTTCAGAATTCTCATTCTCAATTATTTTAGAATTTTCATTCTCAATTATTTTAGAATTCTTAGTCTCAATTATTTTAGAATTCTTAGTCTCAATCTTAGTATTTGTATTATGGTTAGGGTCGATCTTTTTCCCAGCCTCCAAATTGACTAGATATTTTTCGAAAAACTTCCAATCAAAGTCCATATATTTTCTTTCAGGTTTTTTCTTTCGCATTTTTTTCAGAGACATATAAACCTTGTCTAGATAATTGTCTAGAGAATTCTTGTCTAGATAAACCTCGTCTAGATAATCCTTGTAATAATCCTTTTCTAGATAAAGCTGGTCTAGAGAATCCTTGAAATAAACCTTGTCTAGAAAACTCTTGTCTAGATAATCCTTGTGATAATCCTTGTCTACATAAGTATTGTCTAGATAATTGTGTAGATAAGTATTGTCTCGATAAAGCTTGTCTAGAAACTTCTTGTCTAGTATACAATCCTTGAAATAAGTCTTGAAAACAATCTCCTCTGGTATATCAAATAAGTCGATCTCTTGGCTCTTATTTACTTGTAATGGCAATTTAGAAATAGAGGAGTCCTTCTTAGTTTCAGAAGAAATGTATTTATATGCTAAAAGATCATATTTATAGTTTTTCTTAAACTTAGTTTTTTGATTTCTTACTAATGAATATACTTCAGAATCATCTTGTTTTTTGGAATTAAGTAATGGGTCTTTTTCATATGAATCTCCTTTATTTAAATCGTTATTTTGAGGCGTATGGCGTCGGTTGACTTTATTTCGCCAGGTTTGTGCGCCTACTCGCTCCCAATGAACCTTAGATAAATTGTATTGAGACTGACCTCTTAACCAGTTTTTCCATGGATTCGTTCCAAAATTTCGAAGTTTCTTATGCTTTAATTCGGAATGAAATATTCCCTGTCTTTCAAAAGAATCCTTTATTGCAGTCTTAAGAAAAAAAGACGTTCCGCGATATTGAAGAACAGATCTTAACTTATCACTAACTAGGGTTTGTGATAATTTGTAAAATACATATGCTTGTGACAGGGAAGATAAATTTGGCAAGGAAGCAAATTTCGGAACAATCTGTGACTTCCGCTTATTTATATTTTTTATAGTCGAACTAAAGGTAATTCTTTTTTGATTTGTTTCAGTATTGGAAATGTCTTTCTCAAAAAATTTTTTTGTTAAATTGATTCTAGGAATCTTAATGATACATAGAAAGATATCTAGGTATATTTTGTATATTTTTTCAATGAAAATTTTTTGAAAATAATTCCATTTACTTATTAATCGAACATTTCTTCTTTTTACAATTTTCCAAATATTTTTTGGTGATTCTACATTATTATTTTGCTTTTTGTTGTTAGGACTATTATTTAGTCCTGGAGTTACTTTTTTTTTTTCTTTTGTAATTCTTTCTATTTGATTTTTGATTGTGCTTGTTCTATTAATCAGATTTTGTATTTTTTCTTCTGAATTTGTAGAAGCTGTAGATCGAATTTGACTAAATGATTCATGAATTATCTCATTGCTGATTATAGAATCTTTTTCTTTTTGAGTTTCACTCGATTCATCTACTCCTATCCCTTTCAATCTTGTATTTTTTTTTATTATTTTCAAAATTGTGCTTTTTAGAACTAGAACCCTTTCTTTAAGCCGTTTTATGCTTTTTTTAAGCCGTTTTATGCTTTCTTTTGGGTTTCCTAGAACTCTAACAAAATTTTGCTTTATTTTTTGGTTGAAAACGCTTCTTATAAGTCGAAAGGCGCTCCCTTCCAATTTTTCTGCTGCTAATCTTTGACTTTTTTTGCCTAGTTCGTTAAAAATGGGCCCCCAAAAAATGGAAAAGGAACGGTTGGGTCGGACACCACCCCAAGGATAGTCAGCTAGTCCCCAGAAAGACCTTATAAAAGCATAATCGTTGGTTATCCTTTGTCTATCATCCGCTGTGTGCCAAGGTTTCAACTCTAAAGGCCATAAAACTTTGACCTGAAGACCGTAGTCCCACCACTCCTCCGGAAAGTTGCTGATGGATATGACGCCTATAGCAAAACCGTCATCGTTGCATAAAAGATGAGTCTCGTTTTCCCAGTCCTTTCTATCCTCAGCCCACTCGGGCTGCTGCAAAAATAAGATACGACCAATATTTTTAGCTATTATCGCTAAAGGCAATGCAATATATCTTCTAAAATAGGAGTTAAAAATTAATACGATACCTCTTACTCCTAGCCCATAATAAAGCTCATTCCATGCATCTATTCCATCCATCCGGAACAGCTCTTCTTCGGGGTCTAGTTCGATTTTCTCTTTTTTGATTCTTTTCAATTTTTTCCGTTCTTTCAATGCTTTGCTTTTTTTTTCGTCTATCTTCCTTTTTGTCTTCCCTTTTGTCTTCCTTTTTGTCTTCCTTTTTGTTTTTGTCTGTTCTTTCTTAGGTCCCTTAAGAGTGAAAAGGTCCCCTTTTTTGATTCCAAACCTAGACAGCAAATTTTTCATTTTCAAAACAAGGGGTTTCACTACCCTAAAAGAAGTAGACAGTGTACTTTTTAAGAAGCCCAAAAAAAGAGGGGAATGCGGAAACATTTCAATCTGTCTTACAACAACTCCGTTTTTACGCCTTAGGACGCTCGCAACAGCTTTGATGTCATCCTGATGCCAAAATTGGTCGCGCACCGCTCTCAAGGAGGTCCTCCACACGTCCTTATTCTCGGTTTTCCACTCGATATTGGTGATGAGGCTGCCAACGTGAACATGAGCAAGGCTTTTCTCAAAGTCAATACTATAAGGGTCTCCCCCACTCTTGATCAAATCCTTCTTAACCTTCTCATTAATCTCTTTCGCAATCTCCGGATCAATCTTATTACTATCTTTAGAAAGATTTTTGATAAGTAAATTTTGAGTATCCTGATTCAAAATAATTTCATATTTGTATTGTGCTGATATAATATCAAAGCACTCAATATCTCCCCGCTTGGTCACAAAGGGTTCGCCCAGGTCGTATGCGACCTCGCGGAGTAATACGTATGACCAGCGAGGGACGCGTTGACCGATGTGCGCTCGTCCCACACTTTCTCCCACTTTATAAGTCCTTATTTGCTGTAGCTTTTTTAGTTTTCGCTGGTTCCAATCAATGCCTCCCCCCCCTTTTTCCCAAGGCTTAGAAAAAAATTTTGCCAAAGGATTATAATATAATTTTCCTTCTGCTCTTAGTTTTAGTGTTTTACTTTTTAGTATCGCGAACATTCTCTCTTCAAATTTTGGGGACTCGAAAATGAAACCTGGCAAAAGGGTCTCATGAATTTGATTTAGAGCAAGGATTTGCTTAAGTTGAGATTCTGTAGGTTCATCGTCGATTCTTTCACGAGATTTTGTAGTTCCATTTTTTTTTCTTCGACGAGATTTTGTAGTTCCATCGTCGATTCTTTCACGAGATTTTGTAGTTCCATTTTTTTTTCTTCGACGAGATTTTGTAGTTCCATCGTCGATTCTTTCACGAGATTTTGTAGTTCCATTTTTTTTTCTTCGACGAGATTGCATTGCATTCTGGACTTTTTCACGAGATTGCATTGCATTCTTTTTTCTTCGACGAGATTGCATTGCATTCTTTTTTCTTCGACGAGATTGCATTGCATTCTTTTTTCTTCCACTAGATTTACAAGATTTAATTACATTGTAGACTCTTTCACGAAATTCACCCAATTGAAGAAGTGCCCTTTCTTCGCTTAGACGTGCTTCTTCGCGTAGACGTGCTTCTTCGCGTAGACGTGCTTCTTCGCGTAGACGTGCCTCTTCTTCCCTTTTCTCCTGTTCTTTGCTTTTCGGTGCCTTTTCTTCGCTTTTCTCCTTTTCTTCGCTTTTCTCCTTTTCTTCGCTTTTCTCCTTTTCTTCGCTTTTCTCCTTTTCTTCGGGATCCTCGATTACTTTTCTAAACTTTTTGATTCTTCCACGAGAGGGCCCATTCAACAAAGGATCATACCTTTTTGGTAGGCAGAGGCAGGTTTCGTTCATTTTCTCAATACAAACCCGAGTCCTTTTGTCGAGTATATCTAGAAAAAGAAATCCCGTGTCTAGAGCCTCAATTCTCTTTATAAACTCGTTATTTAAGTTGTTTTGTCTTTGTTTGTTCTTATAAAGCCAATCTTTGTCTAGTTTATCAAAGGAGAGTCTTTCTACTGTGGACGAAGATATCATCCCTTTCGTCAGTTCCTTAAAACTAGAAAAACTAGGAGAATCTGTAAAAGATATTCTTTTTTTTCCATCACTTCGGCATGTATCAAAAAAATATTGTGAAGCTTCCTTTCTTACAGCCCCAAAAAAGTGTTGATTGCTTATGTATCGTACTGGACGCGTCCATTGAAACTGAAAGAAATCGGCCGCTAAAATGGCTTCCACCACTATGGGTGCTTTTTGATCTTTTTCTTCATCCAGATCCGCTCCACAACGCGTGGGAGGAATTTCTTCTTTGAATAGCACTTTTTTTCGTGCAATCTCCTCTTTCTTTTCCTCTTTCTTTTCCTCTTCCTTTTCCTCTTCCTCGTCCTCGTCCTCGTCCTCCCAGTAAGTGTCAGCTTCTCGGCCTTGTCTGGCTAACCAATTTGGTTGCAGTTGTGGGGCTTGGACGCTTGTCAGTGGATGTGGAAAAATGAATAAAGGT